TCCCTATTTTAGGAACCATATGAATAATGGAGAAACTCCATGAAAGGAACATTAATGATTCATATAAATCACTTAACGGGAAATGTCTCGAATAAATCCAACGAGTAACTAATAATCCTGTTATACAGAAAAAAGTGGCTATCATGCCTTTTTCTGACGGATCACATAGTCCTACGATTTCATGGACTAATAAAGTCACCAAATAAATCGTAATGACAATTGAAATGATCGAAAAAGAGATGTGAGTGAATATATGTTCTAAAGTCGCAAATATCATAAAAAAAAATCATTAAAAAAAAGAGGGGTCCCTCAATTACGGAATGTAAATTCCGAATTAAATTCATTATAGGATCTAATGTGTCCTTTTTAGAGGATGCCGCCACTCGGACTCGAACCGAGATGCTCTAGCACTGCTTCCTAAGAGCAGCGTGTCTACCGATTTCACCATGGCGGCTTGATCGAAATAATAATAGCCCATATGATGTTCAATCGTCGAGATTGAAAGATTCAATGCAATATATTTTAGGAAACGTTAGAATCGATGAATAAAGACTCGTTCAAATGAATATTTGAACTTCAATAATCCTTAGTATCCCGGTATGGTGTCATTTTTAACAACAGGCTTTCACGTAGTATAAGTTCTTCTGGAACAGTTGGAACTAGATGGTTATGTCCTCAGTTGAGGTCTAGAACTAAGAATTGTCCCTTTTTTATATCATTTTTTGATGATTCATTTCTCATTTATCTGATTTCATGGATCGGAAATGAAAAAAGATTCATTTTTCACTGAACAAAAGAAAATAAATAGGATTTTTTATGTATCACAATTGGATAACTACATCCAAGGGATTTCTATAAATATTTAGATAGTTTGGTATCAAAACTGTATTAATGGTTGGGATCCTCATTGTATACATAATTCGTGTGAGGATTTACCGAACCAATTAGGTATTGGGCTGCACATAAAACAAAAGAGTTTCAATCTCTATTGGAATTCTACGCTATGTACTTTACTTATAAATAAAGTATATTCTATATAAAATAGATTGATCGATCCTACGGTCCAAACATAGGATCTATTTTGGATTAAGGAAGATTGAATTATTCTTCGTACATAAATATCGACCTAAAGGGGATCCGGGGAGTTTTTATTGATTGGGTCGAAACAAGAGGGAATCTATGTAGTGATTCGGAGAGTTACAAAGCAAAGTCTTAAAATATATATTTCAATCAATTAGTTTCAAGGATCCATTCATTTTTACTACTGTCGTTCATACTTGTTTCAGATCTTCCAAAAATCTTAATGATGTATAACTATTGGAGATACATAATCGAATAAACTTCTTCCTAAAAAAAGAAACTTCTTCCTAAAAAAAATCTTTTTTTTTGGGGGGGGGGAAATAACAACCCCCATCTCGCGAATTATCAAAATCTACTATAATGAAAAGTGAAACCTTGTATTTTGTGTTTAACTATTTCTTTTTTGTTGTTGTTTTTCAAACAACAACAAAAAAGAAATAGTACCGTTCTTAGAACCCAATAGACAGAATAATTCTTATTCTACATACCACAACAGCCGGTTCAGTTCTATCTCATATAGATGAGTTCAAAACATTAGTTAATGTGAATTATTCATCTTATAAATCATCCAATTCATCGAGTCATGTCGATTCAGATTATTCCAAGGCTTTATTACTTGTTTGTCGCACAAAAAAACTTTTTGAATGCCCGGTAGAAATAGATTTAGCTAAAGATAAAGCTTTTACCGCCGCCCAATATCCCTTTTTCTTCCAAATATTTCTACGAATACGCTTTTTTGAGATAGAAGTACGTTTCTTTGGAACCGCCATTTTAAAATAAAGAAGTTACTTTTATAGTTGGATGTGAAAGACATGTATTGTTCAAAATGGATCGTTCTTGCTATTCATTATCTATATTTATTCCATAGCGGATACTTCCTTCATAACATACAAAAATATAGATACGTGTGCATCACATAGAGTACACTAGGGATAAAAAAAGAAATAGAAAAAAGAAAAACGATGTGATTTTCAAAGGAATTTTTTTTTGTTCCACATCTCTATTACATACAATGCCCGAAGAAAGAAGAATTCGTACTAATTTGTACCTTCATATCTTCATTCCGATCTATGTCTATGAGGTCCGCTACCATAGAAATCGAACCGGTTGTTGTTGATAAGAATCAAAAAGGGTTCCAATTCATATCTCAATCTCAGTCTATTTATATCTCGTTGTCTTACATTGAATAAATCGAAAAGCTTAAGAATCCTTACCTAATTTAAGAAAATAATAATTTAAAATTTTTCTATTAATTGACCAAGCTCGAGGATAGAGTACTCATAATTTAAATGAAAATGAGATTGGTAGTTAATCTGTTAAACGATACATTACTTGAGAAAGGTAATTTTAGTAATCTCTTATTTCAGTTCTATGCGAAGTGACGAGTATCATAGGATTTCCTATAAACATAAGTTTATTTTATTGGAATAGAAGCCAATCAATCAGTTCTACAATGAATTAATTAATGACTCCGAATAAACTAACTAAAATAACTAGTATTTTATTGGGTCGAGTTATTGGCGGATTCTATGATCCATATCCCAATAGAGTACTTTTACCTTTTTTTGGTGTCATTCCTTTTCCTTACTATTTACTATATGGATATCAATCGCCGTAATAGTGGAATGATTGAAAATCTCATATTCTTTCTTTATCTTAATAAATATCTTAGTTAATAACTAAATGGTCAGTTTTAACCAGTGACTTGGTCATTTGAACAATTGTAACTTCTTGATTTAAATTTCTTTTTATTCAATACGATATTTGGGAAAGAATCGGAATAATTAAGAATTCAAAATCCTATTTGAGTTCTTTTCTATCTTGATTTTTATTTATTTATTTGACTTCCGAAAGAGAGAAGAGCTGGTGAATCGGAAACAATTAATAAGAATAAAAAAAGTTTGATTTTCTTATGGAACATACATATCAATATGCATGGATCATACCTTTCGTTCCACTTCCAGTTACTATGTCAATAGGATGGGGACTTCTGCTTGTTCCGACTGCAACAAAAAATCTTCGTCGTATGTGGGCTTTTCCTAGTGTTTCATTGCTAAGTATAGTTATGGTTTTTTCGGCCGATCTGTCTATTCAGCAAATCAATGGCAGTTCTATCTATCAATTTCTATGTTCTTGGACCATCAATAATGATTTTTCTTTAGAGTTCGGCCACTTGATCGACCCACTTACTTCTATTATGTCAATACTAATCACTACTGTTGGAATCATGGTTCTTATTTATAGTGACAATTATATGTCTCATGATCAAGGATATTTGAGATTTTTTGCTTATATGAGTTTTTCCAATACTTCTATGTTGGGATTAGTTACTAGTTCCAATTTGATACAAATTCATATTTTTTGGGAACTGGTGGGAATGTGTTCGTATCTATTAATAGGTTTTTGGTTCACACGACCAATTGCAGCCAATGCTTGTCAAAAAGCGTTTGTAACTAATCGTGTAGGGGATTTTGGTTTATTATTAGGAATCTTAGGTTTTTATTGGATAACAGGTAGTTTGGAATTTCGGGATTTGTTCGAAATCTTCAATAACTTGATCCATAATAATGGGGTCAATTCTTTATTTGCTACTCTGTGTGCCTCCCTATTATTCCTTGGTGCAGTTGCTAAATCCGCACAATTTCCCCTTCATGTATGGTTACCTGATGCCATGGAGGGGCCCACTCCTATTTCGGCTCTTATACATGCTGCTACTATGGTAGCAGCGGGAATTTTTCTTGTCGCTCGGCTTCTTCCCCTTTTCACAGTCATACCTTACATAATGAATCTCATTTCTTTGCTAGGTATAATAACGGTACTATTAGGAGCTACTTTAGCTCTTGCTCAAAAAGACATTAAGAGAAGTTTAGCCTATTCTACAATGTCTCAATTGGGTTATATTATGTTAGCTCCAGGGATAGGTTCTTATCGAGCTGCTTTATTCCATTTAATCACTCATGCCTATTCGAAAGCATTATTGTTTTTAGGATCCGGATCGATTATTCATTCAATGGAACCCATTGTTGGATATTCTCCAGATAAAAGTCAGAACATGGTTCTTATGGGTGGTTTAACCAAATATGTGCCAATTACAAAAACTACTTTTTTATTAGGTACACTTTCTCTTTGTGGTATTCCACCTCTTGCTTGTTTTTGGTCCAAAGATGAAATTCTTAATGATAGTTGGTTGTATTCACCGATTTTCGCGATAATAGCCTGTTCCACAGCAGGATTAACTGCATTTTATATGTTTCGGATGTATTTACTTACTTTTGAGGGGCATTTACACGTTCGGTTTCAAAATTACAGTGGCACTAAAAATAGCTCGTTCTCTTCAATATCTATATGGGGAAAAGAAGGACCGAAACCAGTTAACAAAAATGTACTTTTCTCAGTAATGAATAATAATAAAAAGGTTTCCCTTTTTTCGAAGAAGATATATCAAATTGATGGGAATATACGAAATCTGATGCGATCCTTTAGTACTCATTTTGACAATAAAGACACTTCCATGTATCCCTGTGAATCGGACAATACTATGCTATTTTCTCTACTTGTATTGGTCCTATTTACTTTGTTTGTTGGATCCATAGGAATTCCTTTCGATCAAGTAGGAATGGATTTGGATATATTATCGAAATGGTTAATCCCATCGATAAACCTTTTACATCAAAATTCGAACTATTCTGTGGATTGGTATGAATTTGTGACAAATGCAATTTATTCAGTCAGTATAGCCTATTTCGGAATATTCATAGCGTCTCTTTTATATGGGTCTGTTTATTCATCTTTTCAGAATTTAGAATTAATTAATTCATTTGTTAAAATAGGTCCTAAGAGACTTTTCTTGGACCGAATAATAAATGTAATATACAATTGGTCATATAATCGTGGTTACATAGATATTTTTTATGCAACAT